CCTAATGCGTTACAAAATCTCGCTTTAGCCAATGATCCAATCAGAGGAATAATTGGAACTATTATATCGAGCTTCTTGGGAGCATTATTTATTAGAAATGAATTTTCTAGCATTTGACTCCGCACCACTGAAGTATTTAGTCGAACACTTGAAAAGTAACCCCAAAAGTCGAGGGAATGCTTGGATAATTGGTTTATATGGATCCTTCCCGGGTGAGACCACACATAAAAATGACATTGCCATAAATTTACAAGGTAATATTTCCATTTATTCATCAGAAGAGGCGTATCTTTGGAAGCCAAAATTGATTTTCCTTGATATCTAACATAATGCATGAAAGGATCCTTGAGGAAGCATGGTATGACCGGAAAATCATTAGCAAAGACTTCGGCAAAATGTTCTATTTTTTTATGTAAATAGAGTCGTTCAAAAAGGACTCCAGAAGATATTAATCGTAAATGAGAAGATTGGTTACCGAGAAAAAGGAAGATGGATTCGTATTGACATATATGAGAATTATATAGGAATAAAAAGAATCTTGGATTACTTTTTGAAAAAATAGAAATAGATTTAGTTGTAATAATAAGAATATTCCAATTAGAATACTGATGAAGAAAGAACCGCAATAAATGCAAATAAGAGGCATCTTTCACCCGGGAGCGAAGGGTTTGAATCAGGATTTCCAGATGGATGGGGTAGGGTATTCGTACATCTGTCGTATAATTTAAATGTGGTAATTTATCCTCTAAAAAAGGAAATATTGAATGAATGGATCGTAATTTGTAAGATATTACGATTTCTGCCCCTTCGAAAGAAGATATTAATCGTAGAGAAAATGGAATTTCCACAATGACTGCAAACCCTTCTGATATAATTTGAGAATGCAAATTCTTGTTGTACCCAAAAAATTGATTTTGGTTAGAATCATTAGCGGAAATCATCAAATAATTATGTTGATACATTCTAGTAATTAAACGTTTTACAATCAGTAAACTAGATTTATTATCATAACCTATATTTTCCAACAACATGTAGCTATTGAAACCATGATCATGAGCAAGTGCATAAATATACTCCCGAAAGAGAAGTGGGTATAGGAAGTCGTGTTGCCTAAATCTATCGAGTTCTAAATATCTTTGAAATTCCTCCATTTGAAATTAGATTTAAAGCAGGGATAGGGGATTTCTTTTGTTTTGGGTTATTAAATAACACATAGTACGATACGGTCAAAACAGGCTATTATAGTAAGAAAAGAATAAATATATACCCCGGAAACAGATAAGACTGATCAACGGACTCTTTATTCTCTCTTTTTCCAGCTAATTTAATCGGTTTATGTGCATTCTAGGATAACAAGATGGCTCGAGATCCTTTATTTGTTCAACCTAATCGCTCTTTTGATTTTGGAAAAAAAAAAACCTTTTTATCAATATACTGCTTTTTCTACACATTCATCCCCACACTCTAACGGAGAATATCTACTAATAATTAGGATTTCTAAAAAAAAATGGATAATCCACTTATGGGAACAACATTTCCCGCATCAAGGACTAATATATTTTTAACGTGTAATTAGATCGGGTAATCATTCAAATTAAGAACAGAAGCTCGTTGCTTTTTTTGTTTCCCTAGAATTGGAGCCATGGGGCTCTATCCATTTATTCACTTAACCCAACTTTAATTTCATTTTATTTTTTTTAGCGTCAAGAATTCAAACAAAGTTTTGGACCGATCCGCTAAGAATAAAATATTCTCAGAATTATCCGTTGATACGACATGCTGCTTTTTCCACTCATTCCTTTCAGGATCAGTCGCGGTCTTACAAGCTCTACCGATGGTATCGACGAAGACGTTGCTTCATACAAATGTGTAAAAAATGCTAGTCGCACTTAAAAGCCGAGTACTCTACCGTTGAGTTAGCAACCCGAAAAAAAATCTGTAGATCCAATCGGAATCAAAAAAGGGATTGAATTGCACAACGCAATCAAAATATTCAAATAGCAAAAATATTTCTAATCGATTCTGAACATAAAAAAAATGAACATATTAGATGCAAATACAATGACTTCTAAAATAAGAATATAGATTAAGATAGGAATCTAGATCAAGTCAAAATTTCTAGACTCCCACAGATTTCGTTCATATGTTATCCATTATTATCTTATCCATTTTTTTTCAATAAAAAAAAAAAAAGAAAGACTTCTTGTATCCCAGCAAATCCAATAAACCCATCGTTTGAATAAAGTAAAAAAAAAAAAACAAGTCCATAGAACAGAGAGAAATAGATACATTTATTCACGATCGGATTATATTTGTTTGATACACAGTTGTCAATATAAATGTGAATATTAAGAAAAGAACACAATGTCGGGAACCATAAATTGAAATAAAAAAGAATTCAATTTCAATATTGAATAATAAAATCTAAAAAGAAAATAAAAGAAAAAACTAATGACTTGTATTGAATTGGCACTCTCTATATATATAGATAATAAACATAGATACAAAAGGGTGTAGGCGTAAAAATCAATTCGTAGAGAAGTATAACAATGCTTGGGTTTCCTCAATCAATATAAGTGAAAAAAAGAAAGCTTAAATCCCATGTTTTTTTTTAGTTCATTAATTCAATTTAATCTGTTGATTAAGGCAAAGTTCCATAAAAACTCCCGCCTTCCTTGAAATATCATGAACAGTTCCCGTAGGTTGAGCGCCCCTTTCAAGGAAATATAGAATAGCAGGAACATTTAAATAGGTTTGATTTGATTCCTGCGTGATACACTTTTGATCGAAAGAGTTTTACCAATTCCAAGAAATTTTACTTATAAATTTCAAACTTGCTAGAATTGGATCCTTTCCATTTTTCTATCTAAAATAGACTTACGAAGTTGTTTCAACTTATTAATTAACACTAACCCTAGATCCGTGCCCTTTAAAAATGAATCAATACTTTTTACTCGAGCTTCATCATGATCATGTACTATTTACACCGCAACCCCCCCCCCCCCAAAAAAAAAAGGAGGGTTCTAGTGAAACAGAACAAACGATGTCGAGCCAAGAGCACCCCCATTCCTATATAATGAATCTAAAATGATGGATGTAAGAATCCACAGCCGACCATATCCTTCAAGTCGCACGTTGCTTTTTACCACATCGTTTTAAACGAAGTTTTACCATAACATTTCTCTAGTAGGCTGCTGTAACCAGTATGTAATTGATTCAATCATGGAATCATGAATAATCATTGGTTCGGTCGGTACATAGTAATCTATACTTTTATGAATGGGTAATTTCTGAAGAAGTCTCAGCAAGAATTCAATTTAACCCCATATATATTCTATATTATGGAATAAAGATTTTTATAATATATAATTTTTTTCTATATTTTATATTAGAATATAAATTAGAATAGAAAAAAATTTAAATAATAAATACTACAAAATAAGTTCTTTTTTTTGAATCTGCCTTTTGAGGTGACTTGATAAAACAGATTCACCACTTTCACACTTCTTCGAGTACCAAAGACTCATAAGACATTAGTAAAAAGATTAAATTGATTGAACCTATTTCAATATCATTACATTATTTGAATAAAGTTTTACAGTAAAAATAGCATTTTCATAATAATAGAGATAAATTCATATTCGTATTAAACCATCAACAATTTCAAACAAATAAAGACATCAAAAAACGAATTTAATTTGTTTTTTTTATGAGTAACTAACTAAAATAGAAATATGGTTTTATCTATGCTCCCGTCTTACCTCTTACCTGGATACAAATAGATTCAATTCCATCTGTGTTATTTGAACACGATTCCATTTATGAAAAAGATAGAATTCAGATAAGAACCTTTCATTATAGTAAAAGGAAATAAAAATCAAATTATAATCAATCTTAATCTTATTCTACTCTTAAAAAAAACATAAGGTTATTTAAAATAAAGGCAATCTTTCTTTTATTCTGATATAAAACAGAGAATCTATATTCTGATATGATATATTCTATTCAGATATGTATAATATATTATATTCTGATATGATATATATCATAGGTATGCTCTGGGACGGAAGGATTCGAACCTCCGAATACCGGGACCAAAACCCGTTGCCTTACCACTTGGCCACGCCCCATTTTGTATTTCTATTCGACATTAATAAAGACTAATATTGGTATTAGTTGTTCGTCAATTCTAGTCCAAATCTATATAATAGAATATATTAGATTGTTGCTAAGATTTTGAGACATTTAGATATAGAATTAAACGAAATTTATTGATCATTACATACAATTCGATTAAGATATTGTATGAAAGTATGATTTTTTCTATTCTCTTTTGATTTGAGAATTGAAGGCTTTTTGATTGGGTTAATTCAAATCAAAGAAAAGTTTTTTTGGTCTACCTTATTTTGATTTTTGACTCATTTTTTCTTATAGAACTTCAAATCAAAATAAAAAAATCAAAATAAGATTATATTATTAATAACTCATCATATTAATAACTCAATCAAAATAAATACAATTATCTTCAAGAACAAAGAACAAAATGTTTGTTATGCTTAATATCTTTAGTTTGATCTGTATTTGGCTTAATTCTGCTCTTTCTTCAAGTAGTTTTTTCTTCGCCAAATTGCCCGAGGCTTACGCTTTTTTGAATCCAATCGTAGATTTTATGCCAGTAATACCTTTGCTATTTTTTCTCTTAGCTTTTGTTTGGCAAGCTGCTGTAAGTTTTCGATGAGATCTTTAATACTGTCCTAGAAAAATTCATGATTTAGTCTAAAAAAAAATTCTAACAATTGATAAGATCAGATAAGTCTTATAATATAACCCTTCGATTCAAATACTGAAATTCTTGGATCGCCACGAGAAGTCTGGGCTCACCCCAGTTCCGAATGAGGAACTTTTTTACATTGAAAGAACCTAGTAGAGTCCCCCACAATATCTAATTGTGGGTATGAAAAAAGCATTTTGGTAATGAAAGACTTGACTCTTATTACAAATAAATTTCTGAAAATTCTTTTCTATTTCTATAGATTTAGAAAAACCATTTCTTGGTGTCAAAATAAGGTATGTGGTATAAAAACAGAGAATCTATTCTCTTTTTTTCCAAAAAAATGATCTTGGAGATTGTGTAATGCTTACTCTCAAACTATTTGTTTACACAGTAGTGATATTCTTTGTTTCTCTCTTTATCTTCGGATTCCTATCTAATGATCCAGGACGTAATCCTGGACGTGAAGAATAAAAAAGAAAGATAAAGTTTCTGTTTTCCTTGCTTGATTTTGAAATGTTCTTAGTATTTTAGCTATTCCGCATCTTTAGCTATTAATTAAAATTAAATAAAAAAAAGACTCGTCGAAAGAAAAATGGAAAGATAAATAAAAAATACCAAGGCATTGACAAAAGCGGAAAGAGAGGGATTCGAACCCTCGGTACGAAAAACCCGTACAACGGATTAGCAATCCGACGCTTTAGTCCACTCAGCCATCTCCCCCAATCGAAAAAGGATAATTACTAGGTTACATTACACAAAAAAGTAAGGCTTGAAAAAAGACCCTTTCTTTCTACCTCTTTATTATTCATTATATAATTATTATATAGATATATAATTATCTAGACATATAAAAATATTAAAAAAATATAGAAAATAAAAATAAGTAATTCCATTTAGATAAAGTAAGGGATAGAAAGAGATATCTCCACTCCACTATTCCAACGAATATAAATTCATATATATATAACTACCTATAGAATTCTAAATACCCCAATTCTATATTATAGAAAGGAATATTTTCTATTATAATTATATAAGTAATAAATAGAAAGTAATAATAAAATAAATATATAAATTAACTAAAACTAAATAACTAATAATAATTTAAATTTAAATAAATAATAAAAAAGGTACCTCTTTGACTTCGTCTGCAAGAGCCTTTTTGACTTCCATGGCCTGGCCCGGTCAGTACCTCGCCGGGCCTTTTTTGTTCCAATGAATCATAGAAAAAAGTTCTTTAATTTTATTTGAATTTGAAACAAAAATGATTGTTGTTGTTTCAATAACAATCATAATAAAGACTATTTCTATTCCTATCATACAGAATCGAAATGTCCTTTCTTAATTATTTAATCTTTTTTTATTACATTTACTCTACTGGAATAAAAAAAAAGGAAAGAATGGAACCATATATTCTTGCACAATTTATGTTATGGCGTACGTATTTTTATCGAGACGTATCTGTCCCATCAAAAGAAAAGAGAAAAAAACGTGTTATTTAGTTATTAAAATGAATCCTCTTTCCCCAATCTCATTAGTCTCCTTGACCAAAGTACGCCAACGCTCTAATTTTCATGATTTTTTCTGATCCTGTCGTCTTTAATTATGACCCATTTTTTGTTCGACAAAAGATCCATTTATATACAATAATTACATTGTAGCGGGTATAGTTTAGTGGTAAAAGTGTGATTCGTTCTATTAACCCCTTAAATAGTTAAGGGGTCCTTCGGTTTGATTAATATTCCGATCAAAAACTTTATTTCTTAAAAGGATTTAATCCTTTCCCTCTCAATGAAAGATTCGAGGAAGAATAGATATTCTCGTGATTTGTATCCAAAAGAGTCAATTAGAAATTGAAAAAAAAAACAAAATTGGATTATTAAATTACGAAACATAATTTGTTTTTGAATTGGATCAATACTTCCAATTGAATGAGTATGAGTAAAGGATCCATGGATAAAGAGAGAAGGGCGTCTTTCTAATCGTAACTAAATCTTCAATTTTTGATTTGTATAAAAGAGATTGAGGCAAAATAGCTATGAAACGATGTCTTTGGTTTATTAGAGACATCGACATATTATATTGTTTTAGCTCGGTGGAAACAAAATGCTTTTCCTAAGGATTCTTTCAAATAGAAATAGAGAACGAAGCAACCAGAAAGATCGTTAGAATTATAATCCCACTCTTCTATAGGGATCATCTATAAAGCGGGTTGTTTTGAATGCATTCAAACAGAAAAGCTGACATAGATGTTATGGGCCGAAATCTTTTTGATTTTGTAATTTAGTTCCCATCTGAGATATGTGAAATTTGTCCATCTTGCATAAAGGAGCCGAATGAAACCAAAGTTTCACGTTCGGTTTTGAATTAGAGACGTTAAAAATGATAAATCAACGTCGACTATAACCCCTAGCCTTCCAAGCTAACGATGCGGGTTCGATTCCCGCTACCCGCTTATATCTCTATCTTATCTATATTCATTTATTCTCTATATTTCTAAGATTCTATATTAATATTATATTTCGAATATTCAAATTTTTATTTCTTATCTATTAATATATATTATTCAAATTCTATATTAAATAATATAGAGAATCTCATTATTCATGTAATTATTAATATTCATATAATGAATGTATCATTGAATTGAATGCGCAATTCCTAGAATTCTCTCACATATTCTTTTTTCTGACCAAGCGATGTGAAAATAAAACTAAGAAAAAAGC